AGCCCCTACATTCAAACCCCCCTTTTTACCATTAGCAAGAACTTGTTTCAGTTGCTTATCATAAGGAATTCGGACAACTGCTTCAAATACAGTATCAGGGAGCACAGCTTGCGGAACTTCAATATCCACGGGTTTATTAGCTAAATGACAATTGGCACATACAATTCGTCCCGTTGCTTCTCGCGGGTTTTCATAACCCTGCTGCGCAAAAACGGGATATGCATTTGAAATGGATGACCGAGTTATTACATATATCATGATCGATACAGAAATGGATCGAGTCATCCCTTCCTTTACCCAAGAAAAAGCATTTTTTTTTTGCATGTCCAATCATTAATTTCGGAGTTTCTACAATAAATTAGATAGGTAACTAGTATAGTTACCTATACACGAGTCTGGCATTGTACTAGAATAATTGTACTGGAATATACGATGAATACCTTGAGCAGATGAAAGTATAAGGAATTAAGTAAAATTTTTAATTAAATGCTTAATTTCTATTTATTTATAAAGGAAGAAGGATTCTAATTTTATTGATATGATGAGATCAAATGAGTTCTTTATTCATTCATTGAATGAAAAATTACTACAAGCGAAGGAGATACACGATTTAAATAATGAAAAATCCAATATTTAACAATTGCATCTAGAATAACTGGAAAAATGGAAACAAGACCAGATATAATCTGATTGTTATGATCCAATCCAAAATCGTTGTAAACCAAACCTATCATTAGTTCCCAACCACGGGTCGAGTGAAATCCGACCCATAAATCAGTAACTAAAAGAATCGAAAAAGCTTTTATTGTGTCACTTAAGTTATAGAGGAATTCCTGAACCCAAGAATTCAGAATAACGAGTTCTTCATTACTCAGAATAAAATAACCACTTAGAATAGTGAAACAGATTATATTTGTCGAGAAATGTAAAATGATACGGAGATCATATTCATTGCATGCTTTGACCAATTGTATTGTTTCCTTGTGTATTCCTATATGAAGTTTTTGTATATGTGTTTCCGGGTATTCCTTTATCATTTCATCCAATAGGAATAGTTCTTCTAATTCTATGAATCTTTTTAGAACGTTTTTCTCTTGAATATGATTTAAAAAAGTTTCGGATTGTCTGCTATTCCACCAATAAGTAACCCAAGGTTCCAGACATTTATTAAAAGAGAAAGAGACCCACCAGGGCAAAAATACCATAGATGCAAGATAGGGAAGGGAGGCCAATGCTTTCTTTTTTTTCATTTTGATCTGTGAATTTAATTTGAATTTTTAATGAACCTGCTTCATTCGTCGACTCTATCTGATATTTCTCTGAAGCACGAGTTGTATAACAAAGTAGTGACCTCTGGATCTATCCCTTTCCTTTTTATTTGTAATATATTTCAGATATCTCAATTGGGCAAATTCAAACCAATTTCATTTTCATTTGTTCCTTTCGATGAATACTCCAAAACCCACTTTAAGTAACGAATCAAGTTTCGAGACCAAAAAACTTACATTAATTCTTTCGAAACGAAATCTTTTACTGTATAATCAGAAAAAGGGTATCAATTAAAAATCATGGGCCTAAAAAGATGAATTATGTATTACGAAATATATGTTCGGATAGGTTTGATTAATTTATATCTATAAATTAATTATTAGATTAGTTAGTTAGATTAGACTTCTAGTATAAAAGAATCAGGAAACTTGCCTTTTATTAAAAAGGGGAATTAGCAAGTTCTTTTCCCCACCTTGAGAGGATATTTATTCTTTACTTTAGTTCGAGTTCGTTTTAAAGTACTTCCATTGGTATGCGCAAAAAATAGGCTAATTCAGCAGCTTTTTGTTCAATTTCTCGTGGAGTCAAATTCTCATCAGTACGAGTCAAGGGAATGGCTCCTTGGCCCCTGATTTCCATATAAAGGACACGACGAGTATAAAGACCCTCTTTAACCTCTATTCTGATTGATTGGATATCTCTCATAAGGAACCGAAGGAAGATGCGACGATTTATTCCAGGAAATCCCCAACGAAAAATACACACTCTTCCCTCTTTTCTATCGAATCGGTCATAACCGCTACCTACATTCCACGAAATAGTGCACCACAAATAGGAGCTAATGAACAGACCCGCGATCCCATAGAAAGACATCACAACCCCTTGAGGAAAAAAAACGATTTGCTGAGATGGAAATACAGAGATCAAATTCCTACCAAGATAACTGGAAGTTCCAACCACTAAGAATCCTAGTGAACCTAAAAAAAGGATACAGGCCCAGCAAAAATTACTCGTTTTTCGAGATTCCGTTATAAGTTCTATCCATATATGTTCTGATCGCCAATTCATACTATACTGCATTCAGTTACATTCGATTGGAATTGAGCGAATAACCCAAATAAATTTGACTTTACCTTTCTTGACCCCGAAGTCACTTTCACCAACTAGCACTATTGTTATGTGAAACATCGGGAGTAATTAGTTAGATACATTGACTTTCCTTTTTTTATATTCGCTAATTCATTTTGAACAAGCTATATCCACATATACATGCATTTATACAGATATTATATATCCGCATAAAAGTTCTTTCACTTGTGTGTTTGGCAAAAGCCACATATCATACCATATTACACGAAATAAATATCCGTATTATCATACAGTGTTGAAATCACTTGATAAGATTCATTACCATTGGGTCTAGACAATCTTATTTTTTTGGACATGAAGAAATAAAGAAACCATTGCAATTGCCGGAAATACTAGGCCCACTAAAGGTACAAAAATGGAGGGTAAGTTGAAATCTGTCATAGAATAGATGCCTCGATTTACTATTTCTATCTATTAATATTTCTATCTATTAAAAAGAAAAAGATATCCTCTTATGCTTATTTAGGATATATCTATCATAAGTAATATCAAGTTATTATTATATTGTAAATAATATTATTTTTAAGTGATAAATAATATCAACTATAATTCTATTAGCTATATGATTAGATAGAAACTATAATATTTAGAATATATATATATATATTTAAATATTAAATAATAAGTAATATAATAATGAATATTATAATATAAGTTAAAATAATAATTAATATTATTTGAATTTTAATATATTAAATTAATATATTAAATAAATAATTATAAATAAAAAACAAAAGAAAAAATATAATTATCCGAAACCTCTGTCTATTTACAAGGAGAACTTATGTCAACAAGGAAAACAATATATATATTGTTTCTTTTAATTACGATTACGATGAATTAAATATTTATTTTTGTTCGCTACAAATAAAATAAACGAATCTAGTGCTATACTTTAATTTTTGGAACTGTGATTCAAAGGAAAGAAACCGTGGAGTTGAAATAACTCACTCAGAACACCTTTTAAAAGATTACGTGGTACTATTGGGTCGAATAAACCTTTTTCGAATAAATACTCAGATGTTTGTGAACCCTCGGGTACTGTCGTATTCAATGTTTGTTCAATTACTCTTTTACCCGCAAATGCAATGGTTGCATTAGGTTCAGCAATAATGATATCTCCTAACATAGCAAAACTGGCTGTTACTCCACCGGTTGTAGGATCTGTAAGAATTGCTACATAGAATAACTTTTTATCTAATTGATAATTATATAAAGCAGAAGAAATTTTAGCCATTTGCATCAAGCTCAAACTTCCTTCTTGCATGCGTGCTCCTCCAGAAGCACACACAATAATGACAGGTAGAGATCGATTAGTAGCATATTCGATCAAACGAGTAATTTTCTCGCCTACTACGGATCCCATACTACCCCCCATAAACTGAAAATCCATAACGCCAATAGCTACGGAAATACCATTTAGTTGACCTATGCCTGTTTGAACAGCTTCAGTTAAACCTGTCTTTCTTTGATAAGAATCGATACGATCTATATAAGAATCAGAATCCAGTTCTTCTTCTGAAAAATCGATATGATCTCTATCAGAATCCGGTTCTTCATCAAATTCAACGGGTGAATCAAATTCAATGGGGTCTACAGATACTATATCTTCATCCATGGGATCCCAAGTTCCGGGATCAATCGAAAGTTCAATTCTATCTGAACTACTCATTTTCAAATGATATCCACAAAATTCACAAATATACATTTTTTCACCAAAAAATTGTTTATAATGTGATTCATAACAATTTTCACATTGAACCCATAAATGTCTGAATTTATGGAAAGGATTATCATTATGATTGGATTCTACTCTAATATCCAAATCATCGATATTTTGACTAGTTCTTATACTAGAACGATCACTCTCACTACTATTTTTATTTTCAGTACAAATGAAATTATAAATGTAACTTTCACTGTAATTGTTGGTACTACTCGAAATAGAACTATTAATACTGACTTCAAAACGAAGATAACTATCAATGCTACTAATAATGTTCTTTTTCCAACTGGATTCAGTATCATTACATGTATGATTCTTTTTCTTAGACCCCCTATTCAAATAACTAGAAACAATAATTTCTAGTTCACTCATAAAGGAACTATCATTGTCAACCTCAAAAATATGATTTTCAATATCAAAAAATATAGAGTAACGATCACCATTACTATCCCTAACAAAAAAAGTGTCATCAGAGATCAAACTCCAAATATTCCTGATATCAAATAAATAATCAACATTATTGAAACTATAATTACTAATACGATTCCAACTAGGAACCTTTTTTTCCATATCGTTTAGAATAGGTTGTTCACTTCTATCTGTATGTCCAATACTATCAACACTATCTATTGATTTACTTGGCCCACACCTATGTTCTACCTTCTCATTGGAAAATACAAAATTGCACCGCCATTTGAACATAGAAATACCTCCTATTTAATTAAAATACAAAAAATTTGATGAATAATCATTTGACCTTAACTATCAGAATTAAGCATACGAATCTAATCATTAGAATTGTTAACTAATGAGGAGTAAGTATTGAAAGAAAAAATTATCTTTTGTGGAAATTCGA